ATTGTTGAAAGAATTCCAAGAATTTAGTATTCAAGTCAATGATGTATTACATTAATTCGATTCATTCCATTTTTTTTTTAATATTAAAATAAAAAAAAAAAATATTTCATTTTTAGAATATTAAAGATTATAACGATAAAGTAAAAGCGGGTAGCGGGAATCGAACCCGCATCGTTAGCTTGGAAGGCTAGGGGTTATAGTCGACGTTGATTCATCATTTTTAACGTCTCTAATTCAAAACTGAACGTGAAACTTTGGTTTCATTCAGCTCCTTTATGGAAGATGGATAAATTCCCAGATTCAGACATGAACGAAATAAAAAAATCCGACCCATAACGTCTATGTCAGCTTTTATGTCTAAATCTATTCAGAACAACCCGCTTTCTAGACGATCCCTATAGAAAGGAGGGGGTTTATATTCTAACAATCTTTCTAGTTACTTCGTTCTCTACTTCTATTTGAAAGAATCCTTAGGAAAAGTATTTTGTTTCCACCGAGCTAAAACAATTTATCGATGTCTTTAGTAAACCAAAGACATTGTTTAATAGCTGTTTTGCTTCAATTCCCCCTATAGAAATGAAAAATTGAAGATTTAGTTACGATTAGAAATACACTTTTTATCTTTATCCATGGGTCCTTTACTCATACTCATTCAATTGGAAGTATTGATCCAATAAAAAAAATTATGTTTCGTAATCTCATAATCCAATTTTTCAATTTTAAATTGATTCTTGGATACAAATCACGAGAATGTATATTCTTCCTCGAATTTTTCATTGAGAGGTAAAGGATTCAATCCTTTTAAGAACTAAAGTTTTTGTTCGGAATGAATATTAATCAAACCGAAAGACCCTTTAACTATATAAGGGGTTATAGAACGAATCACACTTTTACCACTAAACTATACCCGCTACAATCCGATTATTGTATATAAATGGACCTTTTGTCGACCCTAATCAAAACTAAAACAAAAGATCAGAAAAGAATCATGAAAACTAGAGCGTTTACCTTTTGTATCAGAGGACCTAATGAGATTAGGAAAAGGGGATTCATTTCACTTTAATAACTAAATAACAAGTGCTTTTTTGCCCGAGGTTTTGTCTCGAACTTAAGCCATAACACAAAAATGGGTTGTGTCAAGAAACGAGAGTTCCCTTTTTCTTATTTAAACCGGAATAAAAGGACTAACTAAGAAAGAAATGGCACTTTGATTCGATACCATTTGATTATATATCATAGAAATTGAAAAAGTTCTTTTTGTTTATCGCAATAACAAGCAATTTTTTTTTCTTTATTCATTTTTTTTTTTTTTTTTTTTCAAATTTAATAAATCTTTTGATTTATGATTTGTTGGAACAAAAGGGCGGGCCCGGCTAAGTACTGACCAGGCCGGGCCGTGGAACTAAAAAGCCCCTTCGGACGAAATCAAGAAATCAAAAAATAAGAGTATATACTATGACGGGCGTTTTCAAGCCTTATTTTTTTTTTATAATGTAACATAGTATTATCCTTTTTCAATTGAGAGGAGAGATGGCTGAGTGGACTAAAGCGTCGGATTGCTAATCCGTTGTACGAGTTTTTCGTACCGAGGGTTCGAATCCCTCTCTTTCCGTTTTCATTGATGACTTGGCATTTTCTTTCGAATTTATCGCGAGCTCTTTTTTTTTATTATTATTATTATTAATAGTTAAAAATTATAAAAATTAATAGTTAAAGAAGTGGAATAGATAAAACCTTACTAATAACAGTTTAAAATCAAGCAAAGAAAACCTTATTTTTTATTCTTCACGTCCAGGATTACGTCCTGGATCATTAGACAGGAATCCGAAGATAAAGAGAGAAACAAAGAATATCACTACCGTGTAAACAAATAGTTTGAGAGTAAGCATTACACAATCTCCAAGATTTTTTTAGGAAAAAAGAGAATAGATTCTCCACTTTTATACCACATACCCTACCTTTTTTTATTTTGACACCAAGAAATAAAGTGGGGTGATCCGGATTTGTCGCGGTTGTACAAGAATTTCAATATTTGAATTGAGAGTGTAAGACGTATCTGATCTTATCAATTCCACGAATTTTTTTCGAATAAATCATGAATTTGTCTGGGACTTTATTAAAAATATCATCGAAAACTTACAGCAGCTTGCCAAACAAAGGCTAAGAGAAAAAAGAACAGGGGTATTACTGGCATAACATCTACAATTGGATTCAAAAAAGCGTAGGCTTCGGGCAATTTGGCGACGAAAAAACTACTGGAATAAAGAGCAGAATTAAGGTAGATACAGATCAAACTTAAAATATTAAGCATAACAAACATTTTGTTTTTGGGGATAATTGTATTTATTTTGATTGAGTTATTAATAAATTTAATTGAGTTTTTTATTATTATATTTTATTATTATAAATAGGGTATTATTGATAGAAGAAAAAAAATGAATAAAAATAAATAAGATAGACCAAAAAACTTTCTTTGATTTGAACTCACCCAATCAAAAATCCTTCTATATCTCAAATCAAAAGAGAATAGAATAAATCATACTTTCGTACAATATCTTAATTGAATTATATGTAATGATCAATAAATTCAGTTTAATTCTATGTCTACATGTATAGTCTACATGTATAAAAATTCTAGTAATCCATTTTATAAATAATAGATATTTAGACTGGAGTTGACGAATAACCCGTACCAATATTAGTGTTTATTAGTGTCGAATAGAAATAAATGGGGCGTGGCCAAGTGGTAAGGCAACGGGTTTTGGTCCCGCTACTCGGAGGTTCGAATCCTTCCGTCCCAGAGCATACCCCGTCTATATATATTATTATATATATATATTATTATATAATGTGATCATTATATTAACATTCTATTAATATAATCTATTTATTAATAGAATATATTTCTAATTTTTTTTTGATATATAAAATATATCATAATAAAATATATATAAAAGATTGCCTTTTCGAACAGCCTTCTGTATTAAGAGTAGAATATTGGTATAGAATGTGATTATTCTTTTTTTTTTCATAATCCGCGGAATCATATCTTTTTCACAAATTTAATTGAGTTCAAATAACACGCAAACGATTTTACAGTATAAATATGAAAAAATAACAACATAAAATTTCTCCCTTACATCAGTGTTTTTTTATCTATCTTTTTTTAATCACAGATGGTTTAATCCAATATGAATTTCTCTCTCTCTTACTGATGATAAAAAACGAAAGGTCCTTGCTGTAAAACTTTATGTTATGCAAAATGCAAATAATTATATCGGATAGGAGATTTTTCAATCAATTCAATCTTTGTAACGAACTCCTATGAGTTCTTGGTACTTGAAGAAGTGTGAAATTGTTGAATTTATGCTACCACTATTATGGATACAGATTCAAAATAACTTGTTTCTTCGTATTATATTTATTTATTCGTGTTATATTTAGTTAGAATTTAGTTAACTAATTTGATTTTTACAATAATCGAAAAATATTCTAAAATTTAGAATGATATAAAAAAAAAAAATTATTTTTATAGAATTTCCAATATTAAATTCTATTAATCTCTATCCGAACCAATGATTATTCATGATTCCATAATTGAATCAATTACATATGGGTTCCAAACTGAAGGAATGTTATGGTAAAACTTCGTTTAAAACGATGTGGTAGAAAGCAACGTGCGACTTGAAGGACATGATCCGTTGTGGAGTCTTACATCCACCATTTTTTTATATGTTATATAGGAATGAAAGTGCTCTTGGCTCGACATCATTTGTTCTGTTCCGCTGTAACTCTCTTTTTTTGGGGGGGGGGGTGTGATATAATATAGTATGGGATGGAGCTCGAGTAGAAAGTATTGATTTATTTTTCAGGGGCAAGAATCTAGGGTTAGTATCAATCAATAAATTGGAACAGCTTCGTAAGTATATTTTCGATACATAAACTTAAAGGGTCCTATTCGAGAAAATTTCCAATTCAAAAGGAAAGTTTGTTGAAATTGGTAAAACTCTTTCGATCAAATCAAAAGGAAAGTGTATTACGCAGGAATCAAACATTCGTATGATTCTTTGACAGAAAGAAATCACAAAAAATGGTATGTTGCTGCCGTTTTGAAAGGATTTAAAGATCACCGAAGTAATGTCTAAACCCAATGATTCAAGGCAAAGATCCTGGAACAAGGAAATACCATTTTCAATTGTCTTAACAACTAGATCAGAAAAGAATCAAAATGGATTCTAAAGAAGACAGACAATTAAAGGGTTAGAGACCGCTCAATAGATGAAATATCTAAAAGGTTTCTCTTTTGAGTTATTTCAGAGTTATCCAACTTGAGTTATGAGGGTGCAAATACGACTAATTTTCTTTTTTGTTGGGTAAGAAAGAATAAGAAAAAAAGTACTAAAATCAATAGTCTAATTAATTTGATGATTTTATGGATATATTTGATATTGTAATTCTATACATAGACATAATTTCGAATTTTCTCGAGCCGTACGAGGGGAAAACTTCTTATACGTTTCTAGGGGGGGTATTCTTCATCTATCCCAATGAGCCATTTATCGAATCGTTGCAATTGATGTTCGATCCCGACGAGAGGGAAGAGATCTTCGGAAAGTGGGTTTTTATGATCCGATAAAGAATCAAATCTATTTAAATGTTCCTGCTATTCTATACTTCCTTGAAAAAGGCGCTCAACCTACAGGAACTGTTCATGATATTTCAAAAAAGGCGGGGGTTTTTACGGAACTTCGCCTTAATCAACAAACAAAATTCAATTGATAAAATAAAATAGAAAAAAAGAAGGTGTGGATGACTTATATATAGCTTTGTATAACCCTTTTAGTATTGTTACTATAGAATGGTGTCCTTTATTTATAACGACAAAAAAATGGATTTCTATTTTATTGATATAACAATTGATCCAATAATTTAAAATGGAAATAAAATAGATAGAAAAAAAGATCAAGTGAATAAATAAGAAATGACGTAGAAGTAATGGGGTCTAGAGACATAAAAATTTGACATTACCCCCGTTTTCGTTGGAACTCTATGAACAAAAAAAACAAAGGACTAAATCTGCTTATTTTAGTTATTGAATAAACCTCATTTTTTTCTACTTCTCCCCCGTCTTCCTTAATTTAGTCTTCCACCTATATTATATATAGTGCCAATCCAACACAAGTCCTTCGTTTTTTTTATATTTCAATTGAAATAATTTGAATTTGATTAATTTTAATTGATTGAAATCGGAATTGTTAGTTCGATTTAGAATTTGTTTTCTCTTTTGTATACGTATGCTTTTCTCAATATTCATATTGACAACAGTGTATCAAATAAATATAATCCGATCGTGGATAAATGGATCTATTTATCCCTGTTCCATAGATTTTATTTCATTCAAATAATAGGCTCTTATATTTTCTGTCATACAAGAAGTCTTTTTTGATTAAGATTTTAATCAATTAAACTCGATATATACTAATTAATGGATAATATAAGAGAAGAGAGACAAGAGGCGGTCTATAAATATTTGAAAATATTTGACTTTATCCTTATTTTATCTTTTATTTGAGAATTTTTTGTATTTTCGTCGGATTTGTTCATTTTTATTATGTTCAGTTAGAGTTTTTTTTTTTTTTTTTAATGGTTTGACTGTGTTGTCCCATTCAATTTCGTTATTTATTGGGATTCTGATTGTATCTACACATTCTAATTTGTTTATTTGGGTTGCTAACTCAACGGTAGAGTACTCGGCTTTTAAGTGCGGCTAGCATCTTTTACACATTTGTATGAAGCAACAGATTCGTCCATACCATCGGTAGAGTTTGTAAGACCACGACTGATCCTGAAAGGAATGAATGGAAAAAGCAGCATGTCGTAGGATAATTCTGAGAATATTTCATTCTTACTGAATAGGTCCAAAATCTTATTTCAATTGTTTAAATTCAATTTTTAAAAAAGCATTTTTGTGGGGGGTCGAATGAATAAATGGGTAGAGCCTTACTAGAGGTTCCAATTCTAGGGAAATAAAAAGTAACGAGCTTCTGTTCTTCATTTTTGAATGATTACCCCATCTAATTAGACGTTAAAAATATATTAGTGCTTAATGCGGGAAAAGCTTTTCCGATGAGTGGATTAGAAATTTCTTATGAGTCCTAACTATTAGCTATTCCCCTTTATGGGGTAGAGATAAATGTGTAGAAGAAGGCAGTATATTGATAAAGAGATTTTTTTTTTTCAAAATCAAAAGAGCGATTGGATTGATAAAATAAAGGGCTTCTAACTATCTTGTTATCCTATAAACGAACATAAATCTATTATATGGAAAGGGAGGGTCTGGAGAGTCCGTTGATGAGTTTGACTTGTTTCCGAGGTATCTAATTTTTTCTTACTATCAATATAAATACCTTGTTTTGACTGTATCGTACTATGTATCATTTGATAACCCAATAAATCACCTATTTCTTTTCTGATTCAAATTGAATTTTAAATGGAAGAATTTCAAGGATATTTAGAATTATATAGATCTCAGCAACATGACTTCCTATACCCACTTATCTTTCGGGAGTATATTTATGCACTTGCTCATGATCGTGGTTTAAATAGATCCGTTTTGTTGGATAATGTAGGTTATGACAAGAAATCTAGTTTACTAATTATAAAACGTTTAATTAGTCGAATGTATCAACAGAATCATTTTATTATTTCCGTTAATGATTCGAATCAAAATAAATTTTTTGGGTACAACAAAAATTTGTATTCTCAAATGATATCGGAGGGATTTGCAGTCATTGTGGAAATTCCGTTTTCCCTACGATTAGTATCTTCCTTAAAGGAGACAGAAACCGTAAAATCTTATAATTTACGATCAATTCATTCAATATTTCCTTTTTTCGAGGACAAATTTCCACATTTAAATTATGCATCAGATGTACTAATACCCTACCCCACTCATCTGGAAATCTTGGTTCAAACCCTTCGCTACTGCGTGAAAGATCCCTCTTCTTTGCATTTATTACGGCTCTTTCTTCACGAGTATTATAATTGGAATACTCTTATTACTCCAAAAAAATCCATTTTTGCAAAAAGTAATCAAAGATTATTCTTGCTCCTATATAATTCTTATGTATGTGAATACGAATCCATTTTACTTTTTCTCCGTAACCAATCTAATCATTTACGATTAACCTCTTCTGGGATTCTTTTTGAGCGAATACGTTTTTATGAAAAAATAAAATATCCTGTCGAAGAAGTCTTTGCTAACGATTTTCCGGCCACCTTATGGTTCTTCAAGGATCCTTTTATACAGTATGTTAGATATCAAGGAAAATCGATTCTGGCATCAAAAGATACTCCTCTTCTGATGAATAAGTGGAAATATTATCTTGTCCATTTTTGGCAATGTCATTTTTATGTATGGTCTCAACCAGGAAGAATCCATATAAACCAATTATCCAAGCATTCCTTTGATTTTTTGGGTTATCTTTCAAGCATACGACC